ATTCGTGAGGCTTGCAAATGGAGTCCTGAACTGGCTGCTGCTTGTGAGGTATGGAAGGAGATCAAATTTGAATTCGAAGCAATGGATACTTTGTAATTCAGTAATTACTGTTCGGTCTGTTAATTGAATTGGAATTAAACTCGGCCCAATCTTTTACTAAAAGGATTGAGCCGAATACAAAAATTCTATTGTATCCACTTTGGCTAGAGAATCCATTTTGGATAGATCTATATACTTAATCTAGATATACAAGATTTAAAATTCAATAAAATAAAAAAGAAGATTCAAAAACTCAAATATTTCTATTCTTGGATTGGATCCACAATTAATCCTATGGATCCTTAGGATTGGTGTAGTTCTTTTATATCTTCTAGTTTCCCTGGATAGAGCTACGTATCAAAACCCCTTTTTACCCATCCTGTATATTGTCCTTTTCATTTTGTGTCGCAATCGAAACTTTACTTAATTATTTGATTAGTTATTAGACGAGATTTTATAAAAAAAGTCCTTACTTATTAGTAGATACGAAATTAGGAGAGAATAAATCTTTCGTTTTTTTTTTCAATACTTAATTAGTTAATAATCCTAGTGATTCTAGTTCTATGTTTATTCTGATAAGAAATAGGATATTAACAACAATTCTTTTTCATCGAATGACTATTCATTTATTGTATTTTCATGTAAATAAAGTAAATAAAATAGGGGGCAAAAAACTCTATGGAAAAATGGCAGTTCAATTCGATGTTGTCTAACAAGGAGTTAGAATTAGAACACAGGTGTGGATTAAGTAATCGTAGTCCTATTGATGAACATATCAGTGAAAGTGAAGATCCGAATCGCAATGATAGGCATCATCATAGTCGGAGTTATAGTGACAGTTCTACTTACAGTAATGTGGATCCTTTATTTGGTGTCAAGGACATTGGGAATTTCATCTCTGATGACACTTTTATAGTTAGGGATAAGAATGGGGACAGCTATTCCATATATTTTGATATTGAAAATAAGATTTTTGAGATTAACAAGGACCATTCTTTTCTGAGTGAACTCGAAAAACCTTTGTCTAGTTATCCGAATTCTGATTATCTCAATAATGGATCGAATAGTGACGATCCTTACTACGATCGTTACATATATGATACTCAATATAGTTGGAATAATCATATTAATAGTTGTATTGACAGTTATCTTGATTCTCAACTACGCATTGATGCTTACATTGTAAGTAGTAGTGACAATTATAGTGACAGTTATATTTATCGTTCCATTTATGGTGAAAATAGAAATAGTAGTGAAAGCGAGAGTTCCAGTATAAAGAACGCGGGTGATTTAACTATAAGAGAAAGTTATAATAATCTCGATGTAACGCAAAAATACAGGCATTTGTGGGTTCAATGCGAAAAGTGTTATGGATTAAATTATAAGAAAATTTTGAAGTCAAAAATGAATATTTGTGAACAATGTGGATATTATTTGAAAATGAGTAGTTCAGATAGAATAGAACTTTTGATTGATCCAGGCACTTGGGATCCTATGGATGAAGACATGGTCTCTCTGGATCCCATTGAATTTCATTCGGAGGAGGAGCCTTATAAAGATCGTATTGATTCTTATCAAAGAAAGACAGGGTTAACTGAGGCTGTTCAAACAGGTATAGGCCAACTAGATGGTATTCCCGTCGCAATTGGGGTTATGGATTTTCCGTTTATGGGGGGTAGTATGGGATCTGTAGTCGGGGAGAAAATTACCCGTTTGATCGAGTATGCTACCAAAAAATTTATACCTCTTATTATAGTGTGTGCTTCTGGGGGTGCACGTATGCAAGAAGGAAGTTTGAGCTTGATGCAAATGGCTAAAATCTCTTCTGCTTTATACGATTATCAATCAAATAAAAAACTATTTTATGTACCAATTCTTACATCTCCGACTACGGGTGGGGTGACAGCGAGTTTTGGTATGTTGGGGGATATCATTATTGCCGAACCCAATGCCTACATTGCATTTGCGGGTAAAAGAGTAATTGAACAAACATTGAATAAAACAGTACCCGAAGGGTCACAAGCGGCCGAATACTTATTCCAGAAGGGCTTATTCGATCTAATTGTACCACGTAATCTTTTAAAAAGCGTTCTGAGTGAGTTATTTCAATTTCACGCTTTCTTTCCTTTGAATAAAAATTCAAAGACTATTCAGTTTAATTAGTTTTACACGTCGTTAGTTTATCGGAATCAAAGTAAAAATAAGAAGAATGGAGTTTTCTTTGGTGACCTCAAATAGATAAAATTTAATTCTAGAAAGAATCACAAGTTGCATCTAATTTTTTAATTTTTCTTTTTTTACTTTGATTCATGATTACGAATCAGCGAGCCTCTATAAAAGAATGCATTTTTGCTTTTGTGAAATTAGGCGAAGTTCCTCTTACCTTCTTACGTAGGTATTCTATAATTAATTAAAATGAAAGTTTCATAATTACAATAATAGTAATTCGAATCGAATTAATAAGAATTTTCATTCTATAATTAAAAATTAAAAATTATTACAAGATATCTTTATAACAATAGAAACTATATAATAATAAAAGGTACAAATAGTAAATTTAATCGAGGTATTCATTCTATGATAACTTTCAACTTTCCCTCTATTTTTGTGCCTTTAGTAGGCCTAGTATTTCCGGCCATGGCAATGGCTTCTTTATTTCTTTATGTTCAAAAAAACAAGATTGTTTAGATCTAATAGGACTAAATCTCATTTTTTTTTTGAACTTAGATAAAAAAATATCTATTTATTTGAGTATGGTATAACATAGGGTTTCGGCTGAACAGAAATCGACTATATAGAAATGAAAGAGTTCTTATACATACAGAAAATGATATATGATATATGAGTCAATTTATTCTAGCTATTTTCCACTAGAATAAGGATTGGCGGATGTCTGAAATGGAAAGTCTATGTAGTAATATGTCTGCCACTATCCTTAGTAGGGCCATAAAGTGAAGAGACATTTTTCCATCTAACCCGTTTTATGAATTATTCCTAAGGGTTCATATCAAAATAGTGCTAGTTGATGAGAGTTTTTTCGGCAACAAAAAAAGTAAAGTCAAATTCATTGGGCTATGCTTTCAATTCCAATAAACTGAAATAAGATCAAGTATGAGTTGGCGATCAGAACATATATGGATAGAACTTATAAAGGGGTCTCGAAAAATAAGTAATTTTTTCTGGGCCATTATCCTTTTTTTAGGTTCATTAGGCTTCTTATTGGTTGGAACTTCCAGTTATCTTGATAAAAATTTGATATCTTTTTTTCCGTCTCAACAAATCATTTTTTTTCCACAAGGGCTCGTAATGTCTTTTTATGGGGTCGCGGGTCTTTTTATTAGCGCCTATTTATGGTGTACAATTTCGTGGAATGTAGGTAGTGGTTATGATCGATTCGATAGAAAAGAAGGAATAGTTTGTATTTTTCGTTGGGGATTTCCTGGAAAAAACCGTCGTGTCTTCCTCCGATTTCTAATAAAAGATATTCAGTCTGTGCGAGTAGAAGTTAAAGAGGGTATTTATGCTCGTCGTGTTCTTTATATGGAAATCCGGGGCCAGGGGGCCATTCCCTTGACGCGTACGGATGAGAATTTTACGCCACGAGAAATTGAACAAAAAGCGGCTGAATTGGCCTATTTTTTGCGTGTCCCAATTGAAGTTTTTTGAGAAATAAAAAATGAATGCTTTATCAACAGTAAAGAAAAAGTAACGAACCCTCTTTGTTCTCTAATATAACTTCACTGAAGTTTCTTCAGAACGTTGATTTGAGTCAAAGCAAAGCAGCGGCGGACGTAACAACCCTAAAACGAAACTCTTTTTTGGGGGTTTTTATGCATATGGAAATACACTCAATTCAGCAACAAAACAAGTAACGAATCGAAATATTGGAATTGATACTTTAGATCCAGATGAATCATATCTTGTTTTGTCAATTTTTTTTTTTACCGTATCTTTATTATCCTTTTCTTTTTTTTGTGCTATTTGATTACCAAACAATTGGGTCGCTTATAACAATACCTATTACTGGATTTTTTTATATATAAGTTTAAGTTATTCTTTCGCGCATTCATCGAAAGGCGGTACTTGTTTCGAATTTGACTTTGACCAATTGAGATATCTGGAAATAAGGTTTTGTATTATTTCTTTTTTAATTCTATTGCTTCATTTGAATTCGAAGTGGATTTTTATTCTCTATTTTTATTTTTTATATTTATAGATTCAAGGACTAATCTCGGAATCCCCCCAACACAGTGAATAGACTCCTAGACTCAACGCCTTGCAATAGAACTTATGCTTCATAGAAATATTAGATTGCATAGAGTCGACGAATGAGGTAAGTTCATTCACAATTCACAAATTAAAATGGCACAAAAGAAAGCATTTACTCCTCTTATATATCTTGCATCTGTAGTAGTTTTGCCCTGCTGGATTTCTAATAAAAGTCTGGAATCTTGGGTTATTTATTGGTGGAATACTAACCAATCCGAAACTTTTTTGAATGATATTCAAGAAAAGAATATTCTAGAAAAATTTATAGAATTAGAAGAACTAGTCCTCTTGGACGAAATGATCAAGGAATACTCGGAGACACATATACAAAAGCTTCGTATAGGAATGCACAAAGAAATGATCCAATTAATCAAGATATACAACGAGGATTTTATCCATACGATTTTGCATTTCTCGACAAATATAATCTCTTTCATTATTCTAAGTGGTTATTCTATTCTGGGTAATGAAGAACTCGTTATTCTTAACTCTTGGGCTCAAGAATTCTTATATAACCTAAGCGATACAATAAAAGCTTTTTCGATTCTTTTATTAACTGATTTATGTATCGGATTTCATTCCCCCCATGGGTGGGAACTAATGATTGGTTCCGTTTACCAAGATTTTGGATTTGTTCATAACGATCAAATTATATCTGGTCTTGTTTCTACCTTTCCAGTTATTCTAGATACAATTTTTAAATATTGGATTTTCCGTTATTTAAATCGGCTATCTCCGTCACTTGTAGTGATTTATCATTCAATGAATGATTGACAAATAATCCACTCAGATTAATCCAATTCGAATCTTTGTTACTTTGGAGTTGTACAGAAAAAGGAATTGCAAATCGTACTTACTCTTTCTATTTCTACTTATCTCGGGGATTCATCCTATATTCTATAAATTCTATATTATTATTATTTTAGTCAAATTATTCCAGTAAATACCAGAATCGTGGATAGGGAACTATACGTGACCTATCCCAATTTATTGTAGAAATTTTCGGGATCAATGATTGGACCATGCAAACTAGAAATACTTTTTCTTGGATAAAGGAACAGATTACTCGATCCATTTCCGCATCACTCATGATATATATCATAACTCGTACATCCATTTCAAGCGCATATCCCATTTTTGCACAGAAGGCTTATGAAAATCCACGAGAAGCGACTGGGCGTATTGTATGCGCCAATTGCCATTTAGCTAATAAGCCCGTGGATATTGAGGTTCCACAAGCGGTACTTCCGGATACTGTATTTGAAGCAGTTGTTCGAATTCCTTATGATATGCAAGTGAAACAAGTTCTTGCTAATGGTAAAAAGGGGGCTTTGAATGTCGGAGCTGTTCTTATTTTACCTGAGGGTTTTGAATTAGCCCCTGCGGATCGTATTTCTCCCGAGATGAAAGAAAAGATAGGCAATTTGTCTTTTCAGAGCTATCGCCCCAATAATAAAAATATTCTTGTGATAGGCCCTGTTCCTGGTCAGAAATATAGTGAAATAACCTTTCCTATTCTTTCACCAGACCCTGCTACTAAGAAAGATGTTCACTTTTTAAAATATCCTATATACGTAGGTGGAAATAGGGGAAGGGGTCAGATTTATCCCGACGGGAGCAAGAGTAACAATACAGTTTATAATGCTACAGCAACCGGTATAGTAAGCAAAATCATACGAAAAGAAAAAGGGGGATACGAAATAACGATAGCAGCTGCATCGGATGGACGTCAAGTGGTTGATATTATCCCCCCAGGCCCGGAACTTCTTGTTTCCGAAGGTGAATCTATCAAATTTGATCAACCATTGACGAGTAATCCTAATGTAGGCGGATTTGGTCAAGGAGATGCGGAAATAGTCCTTCAAGATCCATTACGCATTCAAGGCCTTTTGGTCTTTTTAGCATCTGTTGTTTTGGCACAAATTTTTTTGGTTCTGAAAAAGAAACAGTTCGAAAAGGTTCAATTGTCCGAAATGAATTTCTAGATTTCGCGGATTTATCAACATCAAGTTTCTAATTATAAAAAGAACCCTAAAATTATTAGGGATTATGTATAATAAAAAAAATGTAATTCGAAATTTTTTTATTCTTTCTTTTTCTACGAGATGCCGCGAAACCCTTGTATTGTGTTCGTAATCATAATATGTAGAATACTTTTTGCTTTTACCTTTTCTTTTTTTTATCCAAATCAAATTTGGATGGTGTGACTATATTATTCTTGCTAGATTAAAATATCATAAAAAACATCGATAGGTTTTTCTTCTAAATAGAAAATAATCAAATGGAACTAGATAAAAATAAGTAGGAAATAGAGAAGGGATAAACGCGGGGAACAAACAATTCTAGGAAGGATTATTTGTCTTCTTAGTCTTCGACACAAGAAAAGGCATTTTCAACACCCCTTTCTTGTGTCGAAATCCTAATGATTTTTCATTCCGCTCGTCAAAGATTTCTATTCTTAGTTTTTTTATTGATGTATTAATATTAGAATGTATTAGAACTCTTTTTTCTCTTTTTTTTTTTAAGCTTTACGTAAAATATATAAAATATAGAATCTAACAACAAAGTACAAGTACGCAAACACAAAAAGATAGGTAGGTTTTATTTATTGAGTAATATTAAGTAATATAGAACTTCTTCAATGAACTTATAAAAAAATAGCAAAATGGATGGGATACTAATAAATAGATTAATATAGAATAAAATTCTATTCTTCGGGAAAGTATTTTCATAATATCTAATCTACAGAAATGCATATTATTTTATCCAGGAAATTCACTGATTCCTTTTTTTTATAAAAAATGGAAACGTATATTAATGACTTTCTATCAAGGAACAGGCGTTCTGAATCAATTAATTAAGTTATTTTTTTTTTTCAAAAATATCATTAGCATCAGAAACAAATATGTTTTATCATTTAGACGAAAAAAAATTTGATTAGTATTAATAACTCAACGGGGCCTTTCCTTTCCCCTCGAATCATACTAAAGAAGGAGGGGAATCCCGTTGAGTTCTTACGCTTTCGTGTTTACAACTCAAGTCATCCAATTACTACAGGGATGAACCCAATCCAGAATAGGAACCATAAAAGAAAATGCCTATTAAACCGATCACAAGAATACCAGCTACAGTACCTATTAGCCAAAGAGGAATCCTTCCAGTAGTATCGGCCATTTAACCCAATTCCCTCCA